CCTTTCAATTCAATTGGTTCCAATAGTCTAATTCTAAAGAATCCTTGTCTTGTTTTCCATATCCTTATTTTTTTTTACCATAAAATTACATGATTTATCTTGCCAGTCCATGTCTTGTTTTTTGCCATTTTTTTTTTTAACTTAGTGCATTTCGTTTAAAAACCCAAGTGATCCTTGACTATCTATATATACATCTGCTCATAGATTAGATCTGTATTATCTTTAAAATTTTTAAATTTAAGAAGGAGGGTTTTCAATGCGAGATCTAAAAACATATCTTTCCGTAGCACCGGTACTAAGTACTCTATGGTTTGGGTCTTTAGCTGGTCTATTAATAGAAATCAATCGCTTTTTCCCCGATGCGTTGACATTTCCTTTTTTTTCATTCTAGTTATTAACACGGTAACGGGGTAATGAAGATTAGAGAAAGAAGCCATTTTCTGTGACTAATACCCCCTTATTTTTTTCCTTCGAGTCTGAACTCAGGTTGTGGTGAAGTTGAATCTACTTTTCTTCTTTAATTGCCCTTTTATTTTAAAATAAAATTATTTTAAAATAAAAGGGCAATTAAAAGGGGGAGATACAAATAACAAGGTGGGTTTAGCATAAGAGTATTATACACGAGACTTTAAAAAAATACTGTGAGTAGAAATATAGTTAGAAAATTTTTGAGTTTGATTACATACTATCTATTTCTTAATTTATATACTCTTTTATTATTACTCTATTGATTGCAATGAACTCGTTTTAATTGTATTTTGAGTTAGCAACATCTATATCTATATTTTTTATTTCCTTTCTTCTTCACTTCGGGTCGAAAAAAATTTGTTTGAATTTAAAATCCCAAAAATAAAAAGGAGGTTCATGGCTAAGGGGAAAGATGTCCGAGTAAAAGTTATTTTGGAATGTAATAGTTGTGTTCGAAAGAGTGTTAATAAGGAATCAAGGGGCGTTTCCAGATATATTACTCAAAAGAATCGACACAATACACCTAATCGGTTAGAATTTAGAAAATTCTGTCCCTATTGTTACAAACATACAATTCATGGAGAGATAAAGAAATAAAAAAGATCGAACTGAACGTCTGGCTATCCTCCTTTTAATTCAATGAAGGGGACAAAACTTTTTTCATTATATATATTATTTACTATTTTTTTTTATTATTTATATATAAGAATTAAAAAATAAATATAAAGATAAATAAACAAACCTAATCCTATTTCGACTGGACCTAAAAAATTTTTTAATACGAAGTAGGATTTTTGGTATAAGGCAGAAATTAAACAAACTATGGATAAATCCAAGCGACCCTTTATTAAATCTAAGCGATCTTTTCGTAGGCGTTTGCCCCCGATCCAACCGGGGGATCGAATTGATTATAGAAACATGAGTTTAATTAGTCGATTTATTAGTGAACAAGGAAAAATATTATCCAGGCGAGTAAATAGATTAACCTTGAAACAACAACGATTAATTACTATTGCTATAAAACAAGCTCGTATTTTATCGTTGTTACCTTTTCTTAATAATGAGAAACAATTTGAAAGAAATGAGTCGACTACTAGAACTAATAGTTTTAGAACCAAAAAGAAATAATAAAATAATATGCTTTTTCTTTATTTAATTGATAAAAATGGAAATGGAATTGAATCAAAAAAGGAGTATGAACTCAAATATGGATTGCGGCTTTGTTATAAATTATATAAAAACCCGATACTCCTGATTTTTTATCGTATCGTAACGTAAAAAAAATCGGAAAAATCTTTTAATTTTGAATGGATTTGTTGATTTTTATTTATTTATCATATTTTATCAGACTAATTTATACTCTATACTCCCGGAGAATAAACTCCGGGGAATTTCATTTAAACATTTTCGGGGCATTCTTTCCAATCTTCTTTTTTTATGATTTCATTTGAAATCATATAAAGACAATTTATATTTAATATAGCTATTTGTGCAAGTACTTTACGATTAAGAAGCAACTGTCTCTTGGACAGATCATTTATAAATTTGCTATAATTATAGCATACCCTATTTTCGCGAATTACTGCGTTTATCCGAGTGATCCACAAACGCCGAAAATCTCTCTTTTGCCTACCTCTATCCCTATGAGCCGAAACTAAAGCTCTTATTTTCTGCTGAGCAATGGTTCGAGTAAGTCTTGAATGAGCCCCTCGAAAGGTTGATGCAAACAAACGCATTTTTGTTCTACGTCTCCGAGCTATATATCCTCGTGTAACTCTAGTCATTGAATAAATGTAAATGAAACTTTGATGAATAACTAATTGATTTTTTTTCGTTGAGTTATTCTTTTCTACCCTCCTGGGCTATTAATAACAAAACGGATTGTTCCAATGTATAAAAAAAAATCCCAATGGCTTTTGCTGCTATAACCTTCCCGACCACTTTTTTTCGACATTTCGTCTTGAAACAAGACAAAAAACTAAAAATTTTTATTAATGTATCAAAGAAAAGTCAATAAATATAAATTTATAATTCTATTTTAATCTAGATAAATAAAAAGGAATATAGTGGGTTCCTTCGTTTCTATGGTTCTTTCTTAAACGGTCAGGTCCTCTCTATACACCGGAGCTCCTTTACTTTAACTTCATTTCTATCTATTGATAACTTGTACAGTTCAAACTTTTTTTGGCTCTACCCATGAATTATACAGTAATGGGTCTTTCACAATTAGATTCGCCTATACAGTAACGGTATTTCATTTTGAAAGTTAGCTGGATAGCTGACCCTAATAGTCCGTTCTTACAAATCAAATAAAGGGAACATTCTTTTTTTTCTCTTAATTAAAGGGATTCCCCGCTAAATGGATAACGTTAACGCTACCAATGGGAAATTTTTTTGGCTTTACACTAATATAAACCATAAATTTCATACACAATAGATGAAAAGATCTTTTTTTTTAGAGAGTCACTTGAGTTTTTCCATTTTATCCTATTCATCCGTATGGATCATTGATACTGGAAAAATTTTTGATTTTCATTTGATTTGCTTTTGTTCCAGGTCATAATCTGAACGAGTCACACATACACCCTAGTACATGTTCCTCGGCGCTGAGGACATCCCCGAAGGGCGGGGGATTTCGTGACATTTCTGATTGGCTGTCTTGTGTTTCTAATAAGTTGTTTAATAGTTGGCATGCTGAATTATATACATAATGAGCTGGTTTAGATTAATCCTAACCGAATGGATTTCTAGTTAATAGAATCTTAAGATTAAGATAAACCCAGTGATAAGATAAAATTAAAAACTAAAAAAAATATTTAACTATTTTATTTAGTCGACCCCTATAAGATCAACAATTCCATGAGCTTGGGCTTCTGCTGCTGACATAAAAACATCCCTTTCCATATCTTCGGATACAACCCATATGGGTTTACCCGTTCTTTGTACATAAACCCTTGTGAGTGTTTCGCGCAATTTCAAAAGTTCTTCCGCTTCCAAGATAAATTCTCCCGTTTGAGCCTCGTAAAAAGAACTAGCAGGTTGATGAATCATTACCCTGATGGTATGTATACCTTAAAGGGAGTTCTTATATCTCGCGCGACGAGAAAAATAGAAAAATCTATTTTATTATTATTATATTTTATATTATAGAATTGAACAACCGTACGTGCATTTTTTTTGCATTGCATACGGCTTTACAATGGAATTTACTTTTTCCGTTAAAGAAACAAAAAAAGGATCGATCTGATTCCGATCAGTAAATGATCCAATTACCACCCTTCATTTTCGGAGGAGTTTTAAAATACTACGGTGGCTCCGTTGCTTTATCTTTATTTCGTCTATAATTCAGCAATCCCAAAGTTTCTTTTTTATCCGAAAAAAAAAATAAAAAAAACAAGGAAAAAAGACTTTTTTGTACTCTTTCAAACTTTTTAAAAATTTTTTATGAATTTTTTATGAAAAAGGTTTGTGACACTGAAACGGACTCCCAATAAAAAAAATAGGGAATATTATTCATCTCATACTACCCCTTCGATACAGAATCTAATGAGAATAAAAAAGAGAAAATTTTTTCTCATATCGAATTCAAAGTGCCATGCTATTATTACTTCATTTTTAATATGGTGAAGGCATAGTATTCTTTTTTCTCTCAAATAAAAAACTCATTGGCGCCAAGCGTGAGGGAATGCTAAACGTTTGGTAATTTCTCCTCCGACCAGTATAAACGATCCCATTGAAGCAGCTAACCCCATACATATTGTATGTACATCTGGTCGCACAAATTGCATAGTATCATAAATAGCTACACCAGATATTACCCAGCCGCCAGGAGAATTAATAAACAAATACAAATCTTTGGTATCATCCTCGATACTGAGATATACCATAAGACCAATAAGTTGATTCGAGATCTCGCTATCAACCTCTTGGCCTAAAAAAAGCAATCTTTCTCGATAAAGTCGGTTGATTAGGATAAAATTTCATCCCTTAGAAACCGTACATGCACCTTTTTATGCATACGGTTCAAAAAAATTGTGAAAAAAATCAATGTGTAGATTCGATTCGTTTTTAATTTTGGTAGAGGTTTTCAAAATTATAAAAAAATTTTTATAATGAAAAATTAAAAGTTATAAAAAACTTGACTAAAAAAAATATAATTTACTAAACTTATCGAACTTCCTTTTCATTGATGTATCAGTTCTTCGAGATCCAATCCTAATCACGATGTCATTTTCTTGTTCTTGAATGGGCCTTTTTAATTAATTCTTTTAGGTTTATGCTCTACTCCGGGTAAAGATCTCCCCGATTTTGATTTGCACATATAGGACAAATTTTTCCAATACCACATTTGTTTTTTTATCTTTTCTTTCGTCAAATTTAATATTCAACATATTTTTAATTTTTTTTTTCGAGTGATTAAGAAAAAAATACCGTTTGCTTATTCTATAACTATTTTATATTTAAAATCAAAACAGTTAGTTCAAAGTTAACGTAAATAAAATTTATAATACAAGTAATAATCTTGAATATATTCCCAATTTCAATTGGGTTTTTGATAAACGGAGCCTGGATACTTCATTTTTTTCTCCAACCGAGCCAACCATAAATTATTCTAATTGATAATGTTAATCTGAATCCTCCTAAAACTCAAAACAGGATCGAATTGCCTTTCACGCTCCAAATTTATATTTATTATGATTCAATCAATCTTTCTTAGGCGAAAGGGAGGATATCTCAATCGGGAGAGAGAACGGGGAAATCCCATATGACCCAATATATCTCACAAGTCACACTATACGTCAACCCAAGATGCATCTTCCTCTCCAGGACTTCGAAAGGGAACTTTTGGAACACCAACAGGCATTAAATAAAATAAAAATTAAGTATTATGGTTCACTTTGATGTGGAAACGTAATAATAGAATTATTATCTTCATAATCTTAACCTTGATATCATATGTTATGTATAGATCATAAAAGTTTAGTTTAAAATGAAGACAGAATAGAATAAATAAGGGAAATTTCTTAGGAATATAACCTTCCAATAATCATCAAGTAACAAAGTATTTATGGATACAAGATGGTATCAACTTCCCGTTGCGTATTGATACTTATCGGATATAGAATAGATTTGTTTCTCTTTGTTCCTACAAACATAATTATTCTATTATATTACCACCAAAATAGAACAAATATAAACCCTTGTTCCGAGATAATCCATTGAACAAAAGGGGTACATTGCATAATCACAGTCTTTTCTAATGCAATAAAGTTACATAGTGTCATTTTTCTTTGAGTAAAGGGGTATTTCCATGGGTTTGCCTTGGTATCGTGTTCATACTGTCGTATTGAATGATCCCGGCCGGTTGATTTCTGTCCATATAATGCATACAGCTCTGGTTGCCGGTTGGGCTGGTTCGATGGCTCTATATGAATTAGCCGTTTTTGATCCTTCTGATCCCGTTCTTGATCCAATGTGGAGACAGGGTATGTTCGTTATACCTTTCATGACTCGTTTAGGAATAACCAATTCATGGGGCGGTTGGAATATTACAGGAGGGACTATAACGGATCCGGGTATTTGGAGTTATGAAGGTGTGGCCGGAGCACATATTGTGTTTTCTGGTTTGTGCTTTTTAGCAGCTATTTGGCATTGGGTGTATTGGGATCTAGAAATATTTTCTGATGAACGTACAGGAAAACCTTCTTTGGATTTGCCTAAGATTTTTGGAATTCATTTATTTCTTTCCGGAGTGGCTTGTTTTGGTTTTGGCGCATTTCATGTAACAGGCTTGTATGGTCCCGGAATCTGGGTATCCGACCCTTATGGACTAACTGGAAAAGTACAACCTATAAGTCCGGCATGGGGTGTCGAAGGTTTTGATCCTTTTGTTCCAGGAGGAATAGCCTCTCATCATATTGCAGCAGGGACATTAGGCATATTAGCAGGTTTATTCCATCTTAGTGTCCGTCCGCCTCAACGTCTATACAAAGGATTACGTATGGGTAATATTGAAACCGTTCTTTCTAGTAGTATTGCTGCTGTCTTTTTTGCAGCTTTTGTTGTTGCTGGAACTATGTGGTATGGTTCAGCAACTACTCCGATCGAATTATTTGGTCCCACCCGTTATCAATGGGATCAGGGATACTTTCAGCAAGAAATATACCGAAGAGTAAGTGCTGGGCTATCGGAAAATCAAAGTTTATCTGAAGCTTGGGCAAAAATTCCTGAGAAATTGGCTTTTTATGATTACATCGGTAATAATCCGTCAAAAGGGGGATTATTTAGAGCGGGCTCCATGGACAATGGCGATGGAATAGCTGTTGGATGGTTAGGACACCCCATTTTTAGAGATAAAGACGGACGTGAACTTTTTGTACGCCGTATGCCTACATTTTTTGAAACATTTCCGGTCGTTTTGATAGATGGGGACGGAATTGTTAGAGCTGACGTTCCTTTTCGAAGAGCGGAATCTAAGTATAGCGTTGAACAAGTAGGTGTAACTGTTGAGTTCTATGGTGGTGAACTCAACGGAGTCAGTTATAGCGATCCCGCTACTGTCAAAAAATATGCTAGGCGTGCTCAATTGGGTGAAATTTTCGAATTAGACCGCGCTACTTTGAAATCTGATGGTGTTTTTCGCAGTAGTCCAAGGGGTTGGTTTACTTTTGGACATGCTTCTTTTGCCTTACTCTTCTTCTTTGGACACATTTGGCATGGGGCTAGAACTTTGTTCAGAGATGTTTTTGCCGGTATTGACCCCGATTTGGATGCTCAGGTGGAATTTGGAGCATTCCAAAAACTTGGGGATCCCACTACAAGAAGACAAGGAGTCTAATAGAAGATTTTTCCTATATTTTTGGTGTGATTTGATATAGGATACTAAAAAATCTTGATTGAAATCGCCGCCCTTTTTTTGTTTTGACTTTTTATCATTATCGAGAAAATAATCTCGAGTAAACAGGTATGGAAGCTATAATTGTAAACCACAATCAAATCTATGGAAGCATTGGTTTATACATTTTTATTAGTCTCGACTCTAGGAATCATTTTTTTCGCTATCTTTTTTCGGGAACCCCCTAAAGTTCCAACTAAAAAGGTGAAATAATTTTTCATTAGCTTAATTGAAGTAATGAGCCTTCTAATATCATATCAGATAATATCATCTAATATCAGAAGGCTCATTACTTCAACTAGTCCCCGTGTTCCTCGAAAGGATCTCTTAATTGTTGAGAGGGTTGCCCAAAAGCGGTATATAAGGCATACCCAGTAAAACTTACAAGTAAACCAGATATAAAGATGGCGACTAGGGTTGCTGTTTCCATTATTATATAAATATAATTTAAAGACCCCAATGGATCTATGATAAAATCATTTATTTACAATGGAATGGTATACAAAGTCAACAGATCTCAAAAAAAAATAGGTATGGCTACACAAACCATTGAGGGTAGTTCTAGATCTCGTCCAAAACCAACTACCGTAGGGGTTTTATTGAAACCGTTGAATTCGGAATATGGTAAAGTAGCTCCTGGATGGGGAACTACTCCTTTGATGGGAGTTGCAATGGCTTTATTTGCAATATTCCTATGTATTATTTTGGAAATTTATAACTCTTCCGTTTTATTGGATGGAATTTCAATGAATTAAATCCACTCAATAAAAAGTGCATTTTATTTTTAGGGCTACGCTTTGTATTTTTAACGCCCTTTTTTGGTAGTTCGATCGCGGAATTTCTTTCTTTCTGTATTTCCGGAATATGAGTGTGTGACTTGTTATAGTTGATCCTATTGATAGCACAGAGAAGGGGTCTGTCATCTTATCTTGATAGAGATGGTTCTCATTCGTCGGATATATTTTTTGTATCTGAAACACGGAATATCTAAAATAGATATAGATGAAGAAATCTTTAAACTATGATTCATATTTTTTTAATATTCAGACCTCGCGATCGGATTCAATCAAATTTTTGCTTTTCAAAAAAATCGAAATATTTTTATTCTTTTTATTAAAAAAAAATAAAGAATAAACAGACAATTTCTTTTTTTTTTATACCTCTTCTATTGATTGAATAAGTGATGATCCAATGGTTCTTACTCAAGGAATCTTTGGGATTAGCTTTTAGGTTTTTCGGAGTCATCGTGGTTATAGTATGAATCTGGGGTTTCAATAAATTCATAGGGTCTTAACAAGAAAAATGCCTATCACTGATAAAAAAGCCACATAAAAATAAAAAACAAAGATAAAAAATAGGAAAATAGAATATTCAAGAGGCCAGTAGTAACAATTAACAGAAAGATGGATGAGCCGACTTGATATATTGGCATTATCGCCCCAAAAACAAAAACTTGACTTTCAGATTTTTATTCCTTCACATCTTCCGAAAAGAAAAAATAAAGAGATTAAGAAGCTTTAACCTTTATTTGGGTGTGTTTGCTTGAGCCGTACGAGATAAAATTCTCATATACGGTTCTTAGAGGGGGGCTTTTAGCGCTTTACCTATCTCAATAAAGTCTATGATTGGTTCGAAGAACGCCTCGAGATTCAGGCGATTGCGGATGATATAACTAGTAAATATGTTCCTCCGCATGTAAACATTTTTTATTGTCTAGGAGGAATTACGCTTACTTGTTTTTTAGTACAAGTAGCTACGGGGTTTGCTATGACTTTTTACTATCGCCCAACTGTTATGGAGGCTTTCGCTTCTGTTCAATATATAATGACGGAAGCTAATTTTGGTTGGTTAATACGATCAGTTCATCGGTGGTCGGCAAGTATGATGGTTCTAATGATGATCCTGCATGTATTTCGTGTGTATCTTACCGGTGGCTTTAAAAAACCTCGCGAATTGACTTGGGTTACAGGCGTGGTTCTGGCTGTATTGACCGCATCTTTTGGTGTAACTGGTTATTCCTTACCTCGGGACCAAATTGGTTATTGGGCAGTCAAAATTGTAACAGGTGTACCTGACGCTATTCCTGTAGTAGGATCGCCTTTGGTAGAGTTATTGCGTGGAAGTGCTAGTGTGGGACAATCTACTTTGACCCGTTTTTATAGTTTACATACTTTTGTATTGCCTCTTCTTACTGCCGTATTTATGTTAATGCATTTTTTAATGATACGTAAACAAGGTATTTCTGGTCCTTTATAGAAAAAGGGGTATATCATAGATATTTTTAATTTATCATTTTTTTGGGGGGGATAAGAACAGTATTTCATTGCTACATGTATGGATTATTGAAAACAATAATCCATGTATTTGGACATTTTCCTTCAACTCCCTAATATTGTATTTAAGTATTTAATTATTTAACATACACTAGTTGAAGGTAATTCTCCGAAAAAAAAAAAATGGATTATGGGAGTGTGTGACTTGAACTATTGATTAGGCTGTGCAGGTATATGGCTCTTTACTGCCACATTGTAATTCATAATCCAATGTGTCTTTTGTCCAACCACTGTATAAGTAAGTCCTATACAGAGGATAGGCTGGTTCGTGTGAAGAGAATTTATTCTATGATCAACCCTGAATCATGTCAGGCATGAACGGGCTCCGTAAGATCCAGTCGAATGTGTGATTTTGGGTAATATAATGAAATTTTTTTCTCTTTTTTCTTAATTAAAGTATATATAATAATAATATAACTAATAACTAAATTAAATGATTATTAATTATTTTTTATATTAACTATTATATTATTTGAATAGTATTGAAATGCATCCATTTCCTCTGCATTGACCTGATCTATGATACTATCGGAGTGAAACAAGGGATCTAAAGAACAATAGAGGCTAGGCTATATTAGTAACAAGTAAACCCTTTATTTTAAAATTTAAGATTTTATTATATAAAAAAATATTAAAAAATTTTGGAGATAAAAACCAACCACAAGGGATGAGACTACCCAGAAAGCATTTGATCATGATGTAAGCCTACTTGGGTCTTGAGCATTTATTTGTAAGAACGGAAATCCTTCCCAAATAATAATTCATATGGCTAAGAAGAGATTTATTTTGGATTCGTTCGTTTGTTTTGATTTTTGCTCGAGCCGGATGATGAAAAATCAGCATGTCCGGCTCTTTCGGGGGATGAATTGAATATCTATATCTATATAATAAAATAATAATGATTCACCTATCCTAATAACAAAAAAACCGGACTTGAATGATCCCGTATTAAGGGCTAAATTGGCAAAAGGGATGGGTCATAATTATTATGGAGAGCCCGCATGGCCTAATGATCTTTTATATATTTTTCCCGTCGTAATTTTCGGTACTATTGCATGTAACGTAGGCTTGGCGGTTTTAGAACCATCAATGATTGGTGAGCCAGCGGATCCATTTGCAACCCCTTTGGAAATATTACCTGAATGGTATTTTTTTCCCGTATTTCAAATACTTCGTACAGTACCAAATAAGTTATTAGGCGTTTTTTTAATGGTTTCAGTACCTGCGGGATTATTAACAGTTCCTTTTTTAGAGAATGTTAATAAATTCCAAAATCCATTTCGTCGTCCAGTAGCTACAACTGTCTTTTTGGTTGGTACCGCGGTGGCCCTTTGGTTAGGTATTGGAGCAACATTACCTATTGATAAATCTCTAACTTTAGGTCTTTTTTAAATTGATTCAATTGTGAAATAGCACAACATGTGTATCTAGGGAATAGTCGCTTCAAGGTGAATTTTCCCTAGATACATCTATCTATTCAATTAAATTCTTTATTTCTTCTGTAAAATTCAATTCATTCTTATTTTTTTTTATTTGCATCTTTTATTTTTAGTTTTTATTAAATGTAAATCAATTCAAAAATGTTTTTCAAGAGTGTCCAATATTTTTTTTACGTCGTCTATGTCAAAATGTTCAATTTTAATCAATTTTAATAAGATCTTCTTGACTGTTATTCAAAAGGTCTGCTAATGTATGTATATTGGACTTTTTTAGGCAATTGTAGATCCTAGGTGGCAATTCTAACTGGTCAATAAAAATAGATTTTAATACTATTTTTTTTTTTGAGTTGAGTCAATCTATCGTGAAAGGTCAAAAGTGGTAAAGAAACTTTTTTTTGATTATCCGCTAAATGTAAATTTTCTTCTTCCTCATGTAGAAAAGGAATCAATAAATCAATTAAATTCCGGGAGGCTTCATAAAGTGCTTCTTTCGGAGTTAAACTGCCATTTGTCCATATTTCGAGAAAAAGTATTTCTTGTTTTTCATTCCCATTCCCATAAGAATGAATACTATGATTCACGTTTCGAACAGGCATGAATAGAGCATCTATAGGATAACTTCCGTCTTGAAAGTTATTGGGCGCTTTAATATGATATCCTCGATTTCGCTCGAGTTGTAATCCAATACACAAATCAATTGGTTCCGTCAAGCTAGCTATATGTTGTGTATTGTCAACTATTTCTACATACGGCGGCAAGATGATATCTTGAGCAGTTACGCATCTAGGGCCCCTAACACAAATGGATGCTTCACAAGTTCCATATAGATTACTTCTCAATATGATTTCTTTCAAATTCATTAAAATGTCATGGACTGATTCTTTAATACCTACGATGGTAGAGTATTCATGTGGTATTTTCTCAGATTTTGCGCGTGTAATAAATGTTCCTTCCATTTCTCCAAGTAAAGCTCTTCGCATTGCAATGCCGATTGTGTCAGCTTGCCCTTTCAGAAGTGGAGAGAGAATAAAGCGCCCATAATAAAGACATTTACTATCTGTTCTTGATTCAACACACTTCCACTGCAGTGTCCGAGTCGATACTCTTATTTTCTCTCGAACCATAGGAATATTATAAATATCTTTGAATCGTTTATTTCTCTTGAAATTTCTTCAATGCTTTTTTTTACACACGTCTTTTTTTAGGAGGCCTACAGCCATTATGTGGCATAGGGGTTACGTCCCGCACGAAACTTAATAATATATCGCTTCGACGAATAGCTCGTAATGCTGCATCTCTTCCGAGACCGGGACCCTTTATCATGACTTCTGCTCGTTGCATGCCCTGTTCCACCACTGTACGAATAGCATTTCCTGCCGCGATTTGAGCCGCAAATGGCGTCCCCCTTTTTGTACCTTTAAAGCCACAAGTACCCGCGGAAGCCCAGGAAACAACCCGACCCCGTACATCTGTAACAGTTATAATCGTATTGTTGAAACTTGCTTGAACATGGATAATGCCTTTTGGTATTTTACGTGTACTTTTACGTGAACTAATACGTCCATTTCTACGTGAACTCATTTTTGGTATAGGTTTTGCCATATTTTATCATTTCATAAATATGCGTCAGAGATATATGGATATATCCATTTCATGTCAAAACAAATTCGTCATTTTTTTTACATTATATTACTCAAGACAGCACCTTTTAATACTTTAATTAAAGTATTATCCCTGTCGTTGTTTATGTTTTGGGTTAGAACAAATTACTATAATTCGTCCCCGTCTGCGGATCAGACGACACTTTTCACAAATTTTACGAACAGAAGCCCTTATTTTCATATTTGTCATTTTAATTTTGAATCTAGTTCGTGGAAGAAAATAAGTTTCTTGATATTTGAAATCTTGAATTGTACTCTCGAGAGAAGGAGTCTTGAGGTTGAAAAACCACTTAATCGTGTGAATCCTTAGTGCAGAGTTTTTTAAATTTATCTATGACCTCTGGTTCAATCATAAAGGCTTATTTCAATTTTAACCCTACCAAGGGATAGGTTTTTCCATATAGAATTACGTCGTATCCTTTATGAAATAAAAATAATTTATAATTATAATCCGATCTTCATTATCTAAACGAATGCAGAACATACCGTTAGTGAGTTATTTTGTTCTTTCATTCCAGGCAAAACCTCCTTAACGTATCAACTAATAGAGCAGAGATATTAGATAACCTGTCTTTTGTCTTTTTTGTTCACAATTATAGGCAATTTTTGATTTAATTTAGATATTAGAGGGATTACCATATATAACATAAAATTTCTCCCCCAACTCCTTCTCGTCGAGCCTCCCGATCTGTCATTATACCGCGAGAGGTAGAAAGAATTACAATTCCTATTCCGCCTAAAATTCTAGGAATTCCTTGAGAGTTAGAATAGATTCGTAGACCAGGTCGACTGACTCTTTTTAAATATAAAGTATTTCGATATGGGCCTTTCCTATTTCTTCTATGTCGCAGAGTTAAAACCAAAAAGTATTTGTTTCCTTCTTGATGTTTTCTCACGTTTTCAATAAAGCCTTCTCGTAAAAGTATTTTAACAATGTTTTCGGTGATGTTAGTCGATGCTATTCGAACTGTTCCTTTTCTATTCATGTCAGCATTTCGTATTGAGGTTATTATATCAGCAATAGTGTCCCTACCCATAATGAACTAAAATCCGCGGTGTCTCCAAAATTTTATATAATCAACATGTTTTTTATTACTTTTTTCTTTTATTTTCTGTTATGAATTACAAAATGCAAAATTTTTAAACGAAAGATATATACGTGATAGATAGTCTACTATCTCATTCAAATATTCTATTTCTTGTTCTTATAATACCTCAGGAGCTAATGAAACTATTTTAGTAAAGTTTTGTCTCAATTCCCGGGCAATTGCGCCAAAAATTCGAGTTCCTTTTGGATTTCCTTCTTGATCAATGATAACTGCAGCGTTGTCATCATATCTTATTATCATACCGTTGTCCCGTTTGAGTTCTTTACAGGTACGTACAATTACAGCTCTTATTACTTCTGATCTTTCTAAGGGCGAATTGGGTATTGCTTCTTTGATCACAGCAACAATAACATCGCCAATACGAGCATATCGACGATTGCTAGCTCCTATGATTCGAATACACATCAATTTTTTAGCTCCACTGTTGTCTGCTACAGTCAAATAGGTCTGAGGTTGAATCATATTTTTTTATCTGTTCTTTCAATGCAAAAATAACTGCAAAGGATTAAAAAGAAATATTGTTTGTCAAAAATAAGATCGATTTCCTTTGGTTCTACATTCCTATCCTGAAATAATAAATTGAGTTCGTATAGGCATTTTAGATGCCGCTATTGAGATAGCCCTTCGGGCTATATTTTCTGCTACCCCGCTTATTTCATAAAGTATTCGACCTGGTTTGACAACAGCTACCCAATATTCGGGAGATCCTTTCCCCGAACCCATACGGGTTTCCGCAGGCCTTAGTGTAACCGGTTTGTCTGGAAAAATACGTACCCATATTTTTCCCCCACGGCGCGCATTTCGTGTCATTGCTCGCCTCCCCGCTTCTATTTGTCTAGATGTGATCCAAGAGGGTTCGAGTGCCTGAAGAGCATATCTTCCAAAACTTATTTTATTTCCGCGATAAGATATCCCCTTCAGTCTTCCTCGATGTTGTTTGCGGAATCTGGTTCTTTTTGGGTTATAGTTGATGGTTATTTTAGTAATTCCATCTCTACTACAGAACTGGACATGAGATTTTCTTCTCATCCGGCTCCTCGCGAATGAAAAATTATAAATTAAGAAGAGATATAATTAAGATATACACGGAATAATCCACTGAATCAAGCGATTCTTAGGGATTAATTTTAGTAAATATTTTATTTTATATATATATGATCTAAAATATATTTTCGCGGGCGAATATTTACTCTTTCAGTCTCTTTTTCAATTGTAGAGTTAGTTTATAATTTTTCAGAAAATATGAATTGATTTATGGTTCGTTCCGCCATCCTTCCCACTGAATAATCAGGATTCATTTTCAATTTAATCTTATGTATTCATGGGTTCCGTCGTTCCCACCGCTTCTTGATTAATGCTTAGGGCTGAATTCGACAACGGAGCTCTTACTGAAAGTAGTTCTTAAGCCAACCCTCCTAGTCTTTTTTGGCTTGAAGCTCATATGATTTTTATTATTTTTCTATGAAAAGATTCATCTCATAGAATTATTTGGGAATCTTTATTAATGCTTTATTACATTATTGTCGTTTATGAGATGTTTCAAAGACCTTACATAACATATTATATCGGAATTATATATCTTTTATATTTATATTTCTTTTTTCTTTCTCTCACCTTTCCATTTATCCGTATCCCTATCCCTTTTTTCTTAAAATTCATCAGATTTTTTTTATGTGAAAAAAATTCAGTTGCTGCAATGATAGGATTAAAAAAGCATATCTTGACTGTTTCTTTGGATCCAGATAATGTGATGCGATGAGTTGGTTATTAGTTTTTATAGTTAATTTAGTATTAATTATTAGTTCATACTTCATATTACGGGTTCTTAGCTTATTTAGGCTTAATTATAGTAAAAACCAACGAGTCACACACTAAGCATAGCAATTTGATCAAAAAAGGATGAATTAAATTTTTATTTAACCGTGTGAAATTTTAAATTAGAACTAGTTTGATGTAAAAAAAGGAAAAAGTTGTTATTTTGTGTTCCATTCTTAAATCTTAAACCGAAAAAGAAAGACAAGTAAAGTCCTATTATTATTTTGCGTCTATAAATATCCAAATTTTGATACCTAATACCCCATAAATAGTTCGAACGGTATAGGCACAATAATCAATTTTCGCGCGAATAGTTTGTAGGGGAACTCTTCCCTCTCTTATCCATTCAATACGTGCAATTTCTTTTCCATCGATCCGGCCTGCTATTTGTATTTGAATTCCTTTTGTATCCGCTTGTTCGGTTAATTCGATAGCCTTTTTCATGGCTTTTCTAAATGATACCCTATTCTTTAATTGTCCAGCTATAAATTCAGCAAGAATATTAGGGTGCCCATAAGGTTTTGCAATTCGTGAAATAGCAATGTTGAGTTTTCGGCTCACACAATTTAATTCTTTTTGTAAATTTATTTTTAGGTCTTCGATTCCTCGTGGTCTATTTTCTATTAATAACTTTGGGAATCCCATATAGATTATTACCTGTATCAGATCGATTCTTTTTTGAATTTCTATGCGTGCAATTCCTTCGACACCCGACGATGCTCTTGTATTTTTTTGTACAAAATTTTTTATATAATCCCGTATTTTTTGATCTTCTTGTAGACCTTCAGAATAGTTTTTTGGTTGTGCAAACCAAAGGGAATAATGACTTTGGGTTGTACCAAGTCGGAAACCAAGTGGATTTATTTTTTGTCCCATATTACCCCATCATACTTACTTTAAAAAAAATCCAGGTATTCGACAAATGCTGGATTGAGCAAGACTTTGTGTTGATTAGTTTTAGATAAACTTCGTATACATTTTTCTATGTCTCCATAGTAGGTTATATCTTTTAATACAATAGTTATGTGACAAGTCGGTCTTTTTATCAGATAACTACGTCCTCGGGCTTGAGGTTTTAATTTTTTCATGGTAGTTCCTTTGTTAACTTCGGCTTTAAAAATGACTAAATCGGCTTTGTTGAAACCTTTATTGTGACTAGCATTTGATGCTGCAGAATAAATCAATTTAAAAATGGGATAACATGCACGATAGGGCATGAGTTCTAATATCATAAGTGTTTCTTCGTAGGAACGCCCGCGGATCTGGTCAATTACTCTTCTTGCTTTGTGAGCCGACATAGATATATATTGGCCTAAAGCATATACATCATCTTTTCTCTTTTTTCTTTTCATAAAGTTTACCTCCGATTAAAAAATGATAAGCGTTTATTATATTATTATTATTTTATTTTTTATTAATAATTAATAAAATTAACGGCGAGATTTATTATCGTTTTTTGCATGTCCCCTAAAATTTAGAGTTGGTGCGAATTCTCCTAATTTATGACCTACCATACGATCCGTTATGTAAATAGGTAAGTGTTCCCTACCATTATGGATAGCGATTGTATGTCCAATCATGGTGGGTATAATGGTAGATGCCCGAGACCAAGTTACTATTATTTCTTTTTCCGCTTTTGTGTTAAGCTTATCAATTTTTCGTAATAAATGATTGGCTACAAAAGGGTTTTTTTTTAGTGAACGTGTCACAGTTAATTACTCCTAAAAATTTTTTTATGTAAAATGTAAAGACGAAGAGACTAATTCTATTTACTACGTCG